CCTGGGTCGATGCCCGAGCGGTTAATGGGGACGGACTGTAAATTCGTTGGCAATATGTCTACGCTGGTTCAAATCCAGCTCGGCCCAATAATTCGCTGATCCGCCATAACATAAAATGCCCATTTTTTTTTTCTTTTCCAGAAAAGCCAAACAAAAAAAATTAGGGAAGAATAAAAAAAGTCCAATTTTCTGCCATCCCTACCGCTATTTGTTTTTTATTTGTTCTATTTATTTAGTTGTTCCCATAAATTCTGACCTTGATAACGCTCTAGATTCATATCAGGATCATTAAATAGAAAGTTTAATGAAAAGAAAGAGTAAACAAAAAAGACTCTTTTTTTTTTCATTTTGAAATTGATTATTGATCGATTTATTTGGCAATAACGAAAGGATTACTAGTAACTAGTAATCCGCGTCGCTCTCACTTAAGTGCATACCCGTATGGATATCAATATATCACTCGCGCCTTTGTTTGTTACAACACGGCGATTCGAATCGAAAATCTAAAAAATGGCTTGAATAAAATCATAAGACTATCTATGCTGTACGCTTTTCTTTATTTCCCTGGGATTGTAGTTCAATTGGTCAGAGCACCGCCCTGTCAAGGCGGAAGCTGCGGGTTCGAGCCCCGTCAGTCCCGATGGATACAATTAAAAAAATACATCAATCGATCCCTCCGTTTTCTGTCAAAGGGGATACAAATGATAGAATTTCATTCCCAACGATATCTTTTTTTTTTTATTTTTTCCTTTCTATTTTTTGTTGGGGTTTATTTTTAAACTATTTGTAAACGGTGAAAGTGGAAAAGTAGTCAGATGATACATCAGATGATTGTACAAGGAAGACGGTAGATTATCGAAAAGAAAGAGTGGAAAAGAATATATAAATAAAGGAAAGGAATTCTTTTGATTGGACCAGGAATCCATTTTTGTATTCGGTGTGGATAAAAGATCTTCCTATGTTATACTATTCAATTCTCGACGGTGAATCGATTTGATAGCTTAGATATTGTTATTCATGATATTGATCCGATTCGATGTCATTGAAATGTAAGTCATTGCATTGAATTTACAAGCGACAAATTTATCATCTCTATGGGATTAAATCCCGAGTTATTGCGAAGGAAAAAAAAAACAATGAAATTATGGAAGTAAATATTCTCGCATTTATTGCTACAGCGCTGTTCATTCTAGTTCCTACCGCTTTTTTACTTATAATATACGTAAAAACTGTCAGTCAAAGTGATTAATTTAAATGAAACTTGACTTTTTATCAAGGATTTAAGAAAAAAAGGATTCCAATTTCACGTCTTAAATAAAATGAATGGACTAGAATCAGCAGTATCCTATAAAACTCGATAGTATGGTAGAAAGATTCATATTTTTTTCTACCATACTATCTATATCTATTATTGTAATGTATAAAGATACAAGCTTAATATACTTAATATAGATGAATCCACAATATGTATCTTCATACATGTCGATATCAATTAAATATATGTACTGTACATAGTATCTCAATTTTATTTCTTCGCTTGATCTATTTTAGTTGTGTTGATTTCAATCAATCTGAAATAATTGAAAGGCAAGTCTTACGATTTTCTAATTCTTTCATTTCATGGATTTGATTCTTTTGATGGATACCGAGATTCCTATTGAAAATAAGAAAATAATCAGAAATGAAGGAAAAATGGAATGGAATAGGCATATATTAATTAAAAAAAAAAGATTACTTGGGTATCTTTTTTTTACCATTCCAAAGAAGTAATTCATTGAGCAGTTGACAGATGATCCAAAGAGTTCTATGGTAACTTTTCTTCGTATTTCGTTTCGAAAAAAGGGCATACCCTGCCGATTTTGAATTTTACTTCTTTTCTTTGATCCATGATATGAAATGAGTCAATAAAGCATGGCATAAATGAAATTCAAATAAAACAGGGGATAAGTGTGCAATATGTGACTACACTAAGGCAAGATCTTATTAAAAAAAAGAACTACCTTTTTTCTCTTTGAACAGTAAAGAGGGAAGGAAATAAAAACAAGCAAATACAGAAAACAAAGGGGGGAGGCTCCTTGTCCCTCATTGTCCATTTATAACTCTGCTAAGAGCTGGTTCATCAAAGTTCATCAAAATAGAAAATTTAGGAAGAATTCTTTTTTTTTTTATTTTTAATAAATTGCCTATCATCCGGATCCCTTTTACTTTCGAAATACGAACATGGGAATTATTGAAATGTTTGTTTGATTTTGATTGAAAGGGTGTTATTCGTCTATATTATTGATCTATATTATTCATAGAATACATTACTCCACTAGAATCCAAGAATTTCGAAATGAAGACTAAATAGTTAAAAATAAAGGCTTTGCAAAACGATCTAGAAAACAATTGATACGGTTTGATTCCTCAACCCAATTAGGAGTACCCCTAGAGCCCACTTCTTCCCCATACTACGAGTGAAAGGGAAAATGTAAAGACTACCATTAAAGCAGCCCAAGCAAGACTTACTATATCCATGTGTATTATGTCCCCCATCTCTATGAATATGAAACAAATATGAAGGAATTTTTCCATTATTGTTCACTAATAATAGTGGAATTACTGGCGCAGAGTCAAAAAGAACAGGGAATTCTGACACACCGCCGTTGATGAAACACTTCAATAAATCCGCTTAGAACAAGTTCTTATATGATTTCTAGTAAAATCGAGAACCATTAAGCACAAGCAAAATACGCAGTAACACTTTTGTAAGTATCAAAAAAATGTTACTCACATGTATCAATAATAAGACTTATTCCTTCTTTTGGCGTCCCTCATTAAGTAAAAGCCAATTATCTATCCAATCTAATATTAATTGGATGCCTGAACACTCAGAGACTTTCATCAGTCTGTCTACAAAGTATCTTCCAACCCTTCTACAATACAACCATTCATTAGTTAATTAGACACTCCCGTTATCCAATCTAATTCAAGACTCCCCTAGTAGCCCCTCGGGGGGGGCTCCCATATCAAGATTTACTGATTCCCTTCCACTACTTTAGTTTTTCCTTGAATCCTGGACATTAGGAGACGTTAGGATTTCGAGTTTTTTGTTGATCAGGCGACACCCGGATTTGAACTGGGGAATAAGGGATTTGCAGTCCCCCGCCTTACCGCTCGGCCATGTCGCCAAAAGGCTACAAACAAAAAAATGAGTGTATCCCTTTTTTATTTTTAGATCGGATCCATGCCTTCAATTGGTTATAGTATCTCAAGACACACAATATCTAAAAACTTTCCCTTTCTTTTTTCTATTGAAAAAGAAAATGTGGATTCTCAGTGACAAAAGTAAAAATTCAGGACAAATAAATTGGAACCATTAACTATTAACTATTGACTGCAAATTTATGGACGATTCTTCTTCACTTGTCTTTTTCTAATGGTATAAGAAAATAAAACTGGATACATAACCAATCAGTATTGATTTTTTTCAATAAAAAAAAAACTTTCTGAATTTCAATTATATTATAATAATATAACAGCAATTATGCGTCTATGTAAACCCCAGAGCATAAGTTGTTACACAGTTATAGTTATCTAATGAGGTGTTTTATCTATCTAGATATGATGTTCATAGGGAATCAGCAAGAAATTATCGTGTTTCAATTTTTCATTGAATAGATTAAAAGAAAAATTGAATTTTTGATAGAGCACGCCATGTCTTGTCTCCACCAGAGCGCTATAATGGAAGAAAAGAAAGACATATATAAATAGAAATGCTATATCTGCACATGTTTAATAAATACAAGTCCTCTTTTCGTACGCACTTCAATCATATTCTAAATATTCTACTAAAAAATAAAAAAACTAAAAAGTGGGTAAAAACATCTCTCTTCTCTGCGAATCATTTTTTGAACAATGGAGTCCATGAAAAAATTAAGCGCTAGAAAAATCAACTCTCTCCCTATATATATTTTATATATATTTTATGATTATTTTGTCTTTCATCTCAACGAACAGATCAAATCAGGAATTCTTTTCGTTTTTCTGGTATTCAATCGGATTGGAATATGTAATATCATAATAATGGTAGAAATTGAATTATTATTTTCTTTTATATTCTAGACAAAACTCCATACGGCTAAATGGCATTTATCAATTCTTTTCTGTATCTGTTTGTTATAGTTATAAATATAAATTCAAATTTGAGTATAATTTTTCTTCTTCCGTTAATACGCATTTCATATTTCACACATTCCATATATATTATATGGAGTTAGATAAAATTTATATGGAGTTAGATAAAATTTCATGTGATTCAGTAAACAGAATAGAAATTCAATTCCATCATTATTAGATCGATTCGTATGATTCGATGAAGAATGAGAAAAGAATGGGATTTTTTGATAAGCGGGAAATTCAAAATGCTCGGAGATGAAAATGGGGAAATGTCTACAATACCTGGGTTGAATCAGATACAATTTGAAGGATTTTGTGGGTTCATGGATCGGGGCTTAACAGAAGAACTTTATAAGTTTCCAAAAATTGAAGATACAGATCAAGAAATTGAATTTCAATTATTTGTGGAAACATATCAATTGGTGGAACCGTTGATAAAAGAAAGGGATGCTGTATATGAATCACTCACATATTCTTCTGAATTATATGTATCCGCAGGATTAATTTGGAAAACCAGTAAGGATATGCAAGAACAAACAATTTTTATTGGAAACATTCCTTTAATGAACTCCCTCGGAACTTCTATAGTAAATGGAATATACAGAATTGTGATCAATCAAATATTGCAAAGCCCCGGTATCTATTATCGATCAGAATTGGATCATAACGGAATTTCGGTCTATACTGGTACCATAATATCAGATTGGGGGGGGAGGTTAGAATTAGAGATTGATAGAAAAGCAAGGATATGGGCTCGTGTAAGTAGGAAACAGAAAATATCTATTCTAGTTCTATCATCAGCTATGGGTTTGAATCTAAGAGAAATTCTAGAGAATGTTTGC